GGAACGTGTCACATTAGAGGTGAACGATCAGAGGTGTCCTCTAATCACTACGATGAGCTGGTCCCTCTTTTAGTAGACTCAGCTATGAATATTCATGAAAAAATGAATGCCTCTTTCACAGCTAACCCCATTTTCTTAATGCCGAGACTTTCTCTTTCGTCGAGCCCCGAGCTTGTGGTCCTCCTTTGAGTTTGGGTTCAATTGGATGAATCTGTCAAGTCAAGGTCAACGTACGTAGCAGCAAGGATGGTGCATCGCCTCTTTCTCGTTCTCGCTCGGGAGCCAAAACGAACACGCCTGCTACCTACTGTACTGGACCTTCGACCAGGCATTCTACCTTTGTCGAATCGGAACCAATACCACTGCATTGCGCTCGAACAGTTGAGCGGCCGCCGGCCCTTCCGTGCACAGATATAGATTCATTCTTCGTACCTGGTCCAGCCTCACAACCCTTCGCGGGTTGGTAAGAAGTCAGTCTTGTTTGGTAAGACGGAATTTTACAAAGAAAAGAGAGTGCTCGCCCCGGCCAACAAAGACCGTAATTACATAGATAACTGCTCCTCCCCTTCTCCGTCTTTAAGGCTTTAAGGCGAACCGTATGGCGGCTGGAAATAAAGACGACCTCACCTTCTCGTAGATGGTGTCAGTGAGAGCCATTTTAGTACCCCCCGTTGACCTTTTTTTGTAGATAGAATCTTCAATGAGTGGAAACAAGCAACCTTACTAAGCTAAGAAAGGTGCTTGTTGAGTAAGGCCGGCTTTCTTCGAATGCTTGAGCGCTTCTTTCTCATATCGATCATTCAATATCCTTGACTTTTCAATAAGGGGCGCGTTAGCTAGGCCGTTTTCTTGCAGGAGTGCTAGCGCGCGCCCTTACGTTTTCTTCGCTTGCTCTGCAGTACGAGCCTCATACAAAGCCGCGCCCCTTTAATATGATGAAGAGGGGCCGCCCTCTTTTCTTTTCCGCACCAATCCTTATTTACTACTACATCTTTTTTGGGGTGTATAGCTCAGTTGGTAGAGCATTGGGCTTTTAACCTAATGGTCGCAGGTTCAAGTCCTGCTATACCCAAACCTAACTTGCACTATACTATGAGTAAGGATGCGTAGTAGCGCAAAGAGCACTCTTTGGCCTTTAGATTAGAGGCGCTTCGCCGTCTTTGATTGGATGGAAACATCTATCTAAAGTGTGCAGTGAAGGAGAAGAGTAAATAGTAGGGGAAAGAAGAAAATGGCACATTGACATTCATCTTCCTCTCGAAGGGCTTTGAGAAGAGGGGCAACAGTGAAGATACCGAGACCGTGTCTATGGGGTCTTAGTAAGAATCTGTTGCAAGCAAATGCATGTAAGGGAGGAATGCCCGCATTAAGATTTAAAACTTGTCGTCTACTTGAAGGAAATGTTTGGAACAGGAAACTTACAATAATACAACGCCGCATTCTTCGAAGATTGAGGAACAAGACGAGATCTATTAAGAGAATGATTTATTCTCGAAAAAATCTGAATAGTTACATCCAATTACAAACTACACGAAAGTTGCCCCTTGATTTGAATTTTATCTTTGTTATCAGTACCTTTTTTTTTTTCATTAGCTTTGGCGTTCCGGTTGCCTTTAGCGCCGGCGAGAGTCTTTCAGCCGTACCTTCCCATTCGGATTGGTTTACCTTTACCGAGGATATGCTGGAAGACTCAGCGAGTTCCGGGCGTAGTAGTAGTACCTCAGCGGTAAATCAACCGCTTCCGGGGGAACAAGCTACGCCTCCCGCTCTTCCGGGAGCTCGGACTCCGCCCTACACCCCCTACCCCTATGGCCCGGAGGAAGTGATAGGAGGGGATTCGGTCCGCTCTATAGAGGGCCGCCTCCTGTCGGGCAAAACAGCGCCTTCGTCGCTAGATATATATCTAGCCCGGATCAACGCCGAGGACCTATTCGAGGTCAAGGTGGATATCATCCGGGAGATGGCGGGCCTGCATCCAAGTGGCGATTGGCTGGGGCGGGGGGCTCGAGCCCTCGATAATCCGAGGGGGAAGGAGTCCTTGGGGGAGCTCCTTCAAATGCGTAGAGACCTACGGGCTAGGAATTTGAAATCCGAGACCTTCGGCCTATTAAAGGAGAAGGTTTTCCTTAGGGATACCCCCCCCTCAGAAGGCTCTTCCGCATAGTCCCGCGATCCACAAACGGACGCATGGGACTATGCCTTCCTAGCCGCGTGCAGCCTACCTGCGGGAGACCGTAACGTCAGTCACTAAGTACTCCATACGTGGGAAATGAAAGCAGAATTCGTTCGGATCCTCCCACATGTTCAATCTTTTTTTAGCGGTTTCCCCAGAGATCTTTATCATTAATGCAACCTTCATTTTGCTCATTCATGGAGTTGTATTTAGTACGTCTAAGAAATTTGATTATCCACCGTTAGTCAGTAATGTGGGTTGGCTTGGATTACTTAGTGTTGCGCGCCTAGGAGGGCAGCGCGCTTTGGGATGCGGAGGAGCTATTAT